AATAAAGTGCCTGAATAAAAGGGCTATTTTGATAGAATAGATCATGCAATTGCCTTTATTATATATTTTAGAATTAAACTAAATCTAAAGAAATCAAAATTCTCTGTGCATCTTACACTTATATATAAAAAAAAGATAAGCTAACTTAAAGCTATTAGGTTCATACCCTAATAATAGAAATTCTTTCTTCTTTTTAATCAATTGAAATAAAGTATTATTATTAATTATAATTTTTTCTAGAACTATAATTTCAATCAGTTCCCCCAGCTGAATTGGAATATGAATAGGTATAGAAATTAATATAATTTCTTTTATTCCTTTAATAGCCAAAAATAAAAATGTTAAAATATCCCAAGCCATAATAATCTACTTTTTAACTCAAAGAATTGGCTCCTTATTATTATTATTTTCTGTTCTAATAAATTTTATTGTAATATCTTATTTTATAATAAAACTATTTTCAATTTTATTAACAATAAGATTATCATTAAAATTAGGAATTGCTCCTTTCCATATATGATTTCCCGAAATAATGAGCAATATATGTTGACCTGAAATAAGTATATTAATAACATGACAAAAATTTGCTCCTTTATATATATTAAGAAATATTACAAATAACTTTATGTTTATATTAATCATCTTTTCATCTATTTTAGGAGCAATTGGAGGTATTAATAATTCATCAATCCGTAAAATTATAGCCTATTCTTCAATTAACCATTTAAGATGAATCTTAATAATAATAATTAACCAAACTCAATGAATTATTTATTTATTAATTTATACAATTAATGTATTAATAATCTCTTACTTCTTTCACTTTAATAATTTATATTTCATTAATCAAATTCCAAATAAAGTAATTACTTTATCAGAAAAATTTATTTATTCATCCTTAATATTAAGAATAGGTGGAATACCTCCATTTATAGGATTTTTACCAAAATGAATAGCTATTACCGCTATAATTAATAATAATATATATATAATTATTATAATTATAATCTCAATATCATTAATTACTTTATTTTATTATATACGAATTATTTTCCCTTTAATATTAAATTTCAATTTAATAAACAAATGAAATTTTAACAAAAATAACAAATGAATTATAACAATAATATTTATTAATTTGTCATTACCTATAGCCTCAATTATAAATTTTTATTAAAGCTTTAAGTTAAAGAAACTCTTAACCTTCAAAGTTAAAAATATAAAATTTATAAGCTTTAGTAATCTACTACTTTAAATTTGCAATTTAATATCATTATATTGACTATAAAGCTTAACAGGAGGTTTAACCATTCATAAATTTACAATTTATAGCCTATTATTCAGCCACCCTGTCTTTGAATAAATGATTATTTTCAACTAACCATAAAGATATTGGAACTTTATATTTTATCTTTGGATTATGATCAGGAATAATTGGTTCCTCCATAAGATGAATTATTCGAATTGAATTAGGACAACCAGGAAGCTTTATTAATGATGATCAAATTTATAATGTAATTGTAACTGCTCATGCTTTTATTATAATTTTTTTTATAGTTATACCAATCATAATTGGAGGTTTCGGAAATTGATTAGTTCCTTTAATAATTGGAGCACCTGATATAGCTTTCCCTCGAATAAATAATATAAGATTCTGAATATTACCCCCATCATTAACTTTACTAATTACAAGAAGAATAGTAGAACTAGGAGCTGGAACAGGATGAACAGTTTATCCTCCCTTATCCAATAGATTATTTCATAGAGGTGCATCAGTAGATTTAACAATCTTTTCCTTACATTTAGCTGGTATTTCATCTATTTTAGGAGCAATTAATTTTATTTCTACAATTATAAATATACGAGTTTGAGGTATAACCCCTGAACGAATTCCTTTATTTGTATGATCAGTAGGAATTACAGCATTATTATTATTATTATCATTACCTGTATTAGCAGGAGCAATCACGATACTTCTCACTGATCGAAATATTAATACAACTTTCTTTGATCCTACAGGAGGAGGAGACCCTATTCTATATCAGCATCTATTCTGATTTTTTGGCCATCCCGAAGTGTATATTTTAATCTTACCTGGATTTGGACTAATTTCACATATTATTAGACAAGAAAGAGGAAAAAATGAAACCTTTGGAACACTAGGAATAATTTATGCAATATTATCTATTGGAATTTTAGGTTTTATTGTATGAGCTCATCATATATTCACTGTAGGAATAGATGTAGATACACGTGCTTATTTCACATCAGCAACAATAATTATTGCTGTTCCAACAGGAATTAAAATTTTTAGATGATTAGCAACAATACATGGAGTTAAAATAACATTTTCTCCAAGATTAATATGAGCCTTAGGATTTGTATTTTTATTCACAATTGGAGGGTTAACAGGGGTTATCCTAGCTAATTCATCTATTGATATTGTATTACACGATACTTATTATGTAGTAGCTCATTTTCATTATGTTTTATCTATAGGAGCAGTATTTGCAATTATAGGAAGCTTTATTCAATGATATCCTTTATTCACAGGAATTACTATAAAAAATAAATGATTAAAAATTCAATTCATAACAATATTTATAGGAGTTAATATTACTTTTTTTCCTCAACATTTCTTAGGATTAAGTGGTATACCTCGTCAATATTCAAATTATCCAGATTGCTTTATAACATGAAATGTTGTATCATCTATAGGATCTACTATATCCATAATAAGAATTATTATATTCATTATTATTATATGAGAAAGTATTATTTCTAAACGATGTATTATCTTTAATAATAATATAACATCAAGAATTGAATGATTACAAAAATTCCCCCCAGCTGAACATTCATACCATGAACTTCCTATATTAATTTCATTCTAATATGGCAGAATAGTGCAATGAATTTAAGCTTCATATATAAAGATAAATCTTTTATTAGAAATATGAATAAAAATAAATTTACAAGACGCTATAACTCCTAACATAGAACAACTAATATTTTTCCATGACCATACAATTATAATCTTAATTATAATTACCGTAATAGTTACTTATATAATTATTACAATAATAATAAATAAATTCATTAATCGTTTCCTTTTGGAAGGTCAATTAATTGAATTCATTTGAACAATTATACCTGCCTTAACATTAATTTTTATTGCACTACCATCTTTACATATTTTATACTTAATTGATGAAATAAATAAACCCATAATTACAATTAAAGCAATCGGACATCAATGATACTGAAGTTATGAATATTCAGATTTCAAAAACATTGAATTTGATTCCTATATAAAACCAATTAATGAATTAAACATAAATGAATTCCGTTTATTAGATGTAGATAATCGAGTAATTTTACCTGTAAATACACAAATCCGAATTTTAGTAACTGCAGCAGATGTTTTACATTCATGAGCTATACCAAACATAGGAATTAAAATTGATGCTACACCAGGACGATTAAATCAAGGAAGAATTATAATTAACCAACCAACTATCTCCTACGGTCAATGTTCAGAAATTTGTGGTGCCAATCATAGATTTATACCAATTGTAGTAGAAAGAACAATAATAAAAAACTTTATCAAATGATTAAATAAATCATTAAGTAACTAAAAGTATAGTATTGGTCTCTTAAACCAAAAATAGTAAATAACAAATACTCTTAATGGAAAATTTAGTTTAAAAAAAACATTAATTTGTCAAATTAAAAATATTTAAAATAATTTTCTATTCCACAAATATCACCAATATGATGAGATATTATATACATTAACTTTATTATTATTTTCCTTTTAACAAATATAATTAATTATTGAATAAAAAATAAAATTTCCAAAAAATATAACAAAATTAAAAATAAAAATATAACTTGATTATGATAACTAATTTATTTTCAACCTTTGATCCAGCAACATCAATTAAAATCTCTTTAAATTGAATTAGATCAATTTTATGCTTATTAATTACTCCATTATATTTCTGAAAAATATCAAATCGAATTGAATCGATATTTAAAAGCATTATAATAAAGTTACATATAGAATTTAAAACTTTAAATAATAAATCAAAAGGGTTAACTTTAATAACAACATCCTTAATAATTATAATTATAATAAATAACATAATAGGATTATTACCTTACATTTTTACTAGATCAAGTCATTTAATATATTCTTTAACCCTTGCATTACCAATATGAATTTCATTAATAATATTTGGATGAATTAATAATACCAACCATATATTTAGACACCTTATCCCTAAGGGAACCCCTCCTATCTTAATACCTTTTATAGTAATAATTGAAACAATTAGTAATTTAATCCGACCAGGTTCTCTAGCAGTACGATTAACAGCAAATATAATTGCAGGACATTTAATAATAACATTACTAGGAAATAACATAATAGAATCAAACATAAAAATTATAATTTTAACTATTCAAATAATACTTATAATATTTGAAATAGCAGTAGCATTAATTCAATCATACGTATTTTCTGTTCTAATAACATTATATTCTAGAGAAATTTTATAATGAAAGTAATTAATAACCACCCTTTCCATTTAGTAGATTATAGACCTTGACCCATCATAGCATCCATCGGAGCAATAACAACAACATCGGGTATAGTATTATGATTTAACAAAAATAATATAATATTATTAAATTTAGGTTTCATTATCAATATAATAATTGCTTATCAATGATGACGAGATATTGTACGAGAAGGAACATTCCAAGGTAAACACACTTATAAAGTAGTAATAGGATTAAAATTAGGAATAATATTATTTATTATTTCAGAAATTTTCTTTTTTATTTCATTCTTTTGAGCATTCTTCCATAGAAGATTAACTCCAACAGTAGAATTAGGAGGTTTATGACCACCAAAAAGAGTAGAAACATTTAACCCAATAAAAATCCCACTATTAAATACTATAATTCTACTTTCATCAGGTGTAACAATTACATGAGCTCACCACAGAATGATAAACAATAATTATAAACAAAGATATTTGTCATTAATAATAACTGTAATTTTAGGAATTAGCTTCACTATACTTCAAGCATTTGAATATAAAGAATCTACCTTTTGCATTAACGATTCTATTTATGGATCAACCTTTTTTATATCCACAGGATTTCACGGACTACATGTAATAATCGGAACATCTTTTCTAATAGTTTGTCTTGTACGACATATAAAATTTCATTTTTCTAAAAATCACCATTTTGGATTTGAAGCAGCAGCTTGATACTGACATTTTGTAGATGTAGTATGAATCTTCCTTTACATTTCAATCTATTGATGAGGTAGTTACTTTTTTATTATAAAAATTATATTTGATTTCCAATCAAAAGATCTTAAATCAAGAAAAAGTAATTATAAAAATTATATATACTATTATAATATCAATTATAGTATCAATAATATTAATAATTATATGCACGTTAATCTCAAAAAAAAGTAATATAGATCGTGAAAAATTAACCCCATTTGAATGTGGGTTTGATCCCATTTCATCAGCACGAACACCTTTCTCAATTCAATTTTTTCTAATCGCTGTACTATTTTTAATTTTTGACATTGAAATTGCAATTATATTACCAATAATTACAACTATAAAAAGAAGAAATTTAACATCATGAACAATTACAGTAATAGTATTTATTACTATCTTAATTTTAGGTTTATACTATGAATGAAAAAATAATATATTAGAATGATAGGGTTGTAGTTATTAAATAACATTTAATTTGCAATTAAAAAGAACTTATTAGTCTTCCTTATAAGTAATGAAGTAAAAATTACATTTAGCTTCGACCTAAAATTAGAGATATCTCCTTACTTTTAATTGAAGCCAAAAATTAGAGGCACTTCATTGTTAATGAAATCAATGGTAAAACCCAATTAAAAGAGAACTTTGAAATAAAAGAAGCTGCTAACTATCTTTTAAAGCGGTTAAATTCCGTTTTTCTCTTACTTATATAGTTTAAATAAAACATTTCATTTTCAATGAAAAAATAGATTATCTTATAAGTTATTTAAGGATATTTATATCATCTTAATATCTTCAATATTAAACTTTAAAATTAAGATACTTAAATTAAAATAATAATAAAACTAAAGCAAAAATTAAAAATAAACAATAAAAAATTTTTAAATTATTGTTTATCAAAAACAAAATTAATTTATTCAAATAAATAGTATAAATTCTTAAAATTATAGATATTAAAAATTCTCCCCAACCTCAATCTAACACTTTTAAATAAGAATTAGTAATTAAAAAACTATTAGAATAAATAAAAAAAGTTTTAAAATAAGGTATAAATCACATATTAATAAAATAAAAATATATTAAATTATAAAATTTAGGCATTAACCCAAAAATAGAAATTTCATAACCTATAAACAACCCAATTAAAATAAATAATAAAACTAAAACCTTACAACTTAAAGGTAAAACTACAATTAAAGGAATTTTAAATAATAATCATCTCAAAACTCTTCCTCTAAAAATTCCTATTAAACACAAAAAATATATAGAAAATATCATTAACTTATCTTCAACAAAATAATTAATAACAAATAAATTAATATAACCAAATATAGAATAATAAAGTAAACGTAAACTATAACTCACCGTCAACCCCATAGATAAATAAAATAGAAAATAAATAAATAAATTATAATAATTCATAGTAAGAATTTCTAAAATTATATCCTTTCTATAAAATCCAGAAAGAAAAGGTAATCCACATAAAGCAAAATTTGATAAAATAAAACAAGATCTAACATAAGGTAAACCACAACATAATCCACCTATAAATCGAATATCCTGAGAATTATTTAAACAATGAATAAATAAACCAGCACACAAAAATAATAAAGCCTTAAAAAAAGCATGTACTAATAAGTGAAAAAAAGAAATAATAGGATAACCTATAAACAAAATACTTATCATTATCCCTAACTGACTAAGAGTAGACAAAGCAATAATCCTTTTTATATCAAATTCAAAGTTTGCTCCTAAACCAGACATTAATATAGTTAAAACAGATAAAATTAAAAAAAAAGATAAATCAAACTGACCAATTAAATTATAAAACCGAATTAATAAATAAACACCAGCTGTAACCAAAGTAGAAGAATGAACCAAAGCAGACACTGGAGTAGGCGCAGCCATTGCTGCTGGCAATCAAGCTGAAAAAGGAATTTGAGCTCTTTTAGTAAAAGAGGCTAAAACAATAAATAAAAATATAAAATTAAACCCACCATAAACATAATAATTATAATACAAAAAATATCAACCACCAACATTAAATAAAAGAGAAATTCTTAATAAAATGAAAACATCACCAATTCGATTAACTAAAACAGTTAACATGCCAGCATTATAAGATTTATAATTCTGAAAATAAATTACTAAAAGATAAGAAACTAATCCTAAACCATCTCAACCCAATAAAATTGAAATAAGATTAGGTCTTAAAATTATTAAACATATAGATATAACAAAAAGAAGTACTAAAAATAAAAACCGAACCCTATAATTATCAAAAAATATATAAGAAGATCTATAAAAAACAACCAAAGAAGAAATTAATATAACCCCAGACACAAAAAGTAAAGATATTCAATCAAATAATAAAGTCATAACTATAGAAGAAGAATGATATGAAACAATTTCCCAATCAATTAATAAACTTAAATCTAAAGAAAGAAAATATAAACCAAGAAAGAGGAAAAAAACTCTTAAAATAAAAATTATAATAAAAAAATAAATAAAAATAATCTAGAGATAAAATCACCAATAATACCACAAATTATTATTCTAATTAAACTACCTAAATTTTTATATATTTAACCCTTTTAAGAAAAAGAAAAAAAGGGTTAAAATAAAGTAATTAATAAATCCCCTTTTAAGAAAAAGAAATTAAGAGGAATAAAATGAAAAAACAAAAGAGTGTACTCTCGAACATTAATAAAATTAATAATCTTTAAACCTGAATGGAAACAACCATGTTGAGTAATTGAATATAAATAAATTCTATAACCACATCTTAAAAAAGAACTAAAAGCTAAAAAAATTATAGTAATTTTTCTTCAACTAACAATTCTATTAATTAATATAAGTTCACCCAATAAATTTAAAGAAGGAGGAGAAGATATATTATTAATTCTAAAAATAAATCAAAAAAAACTTAAATTAGGTATTAATGTTATATAACCTTTATTAATAAAAATTCTACGTCTATAACTACGTTCATAAATTAAATTAGCTAAAACAAATAAACCTGAAGAACATAAACCATGACCTAATATTATTACTAAAGAACCTCTTAATCCTAAATAATTACAAGTTATAATACCTCCAATTACCAGCCCTATATGAGATACAGAAGAATAAGCAATCAAAGATTTAATATCAACTTGAAATAAACAAAAAAAACTTACTATCACAGAACCAAACAAACTAATAATAATTCAAATGTAATTATAAATAATATAATTAGTTATAAAATTAAAAATACGTAATAATCCATAACCCCCTAATTTTAATAATACACCAGCTAAAATCATAGATCCAGAAACAGGAGCTTCAACATGAGCTTTAGGAAGTCAAAAATGAACAAAAAATATTGGTATTTTAACTAAAAATGCTATAATCAAAGATAAATATAAATATAAATTAAACTGTAAATCAATTAATGGATAAAAACAAGTATTATTTTTAAATATAATATAAAAAATCCCAATCAATAAAGGTAAAGAAGCAAATAATGTATATATAATTAAATAAATACCAGCTTTTAAACGTTCAGGCTGATAACCTCAACCAAAAATTAAAATTACTGTAGGAACAATTCTAGACTCAAAAAATAAATAAAATAAAAAAAAATTAGTACAAGAAAAAGATAAAAATAAAAAAAATATTAAAAATAAAATTATAAAAAGAAAATTATTCATAGTAAGTCTCCTTTTAATTTTATATCTTGCTATGATTATTAAAATTGAAATTCAAAAAGTCAATATAATTATTCAATAAAAAATAACATCAATACCATAACCATATCTTAATCTTGATCAATAAGGGATAAGGGTTATGAATATAAAACTTAACATAATAAACATTAAAGCATATATTATTATTCAATAGGAATTAGATAAGGGGATTAAAAATACAATTATCAATAAAAACTTTATCATGATAAAATAAAAAAACTAGATAAATAATCATTTCCATGTATACAAATTATATTTACTAAAACACCTAAACCTAAAGCCCCTTCACAAACAGAAAAAACTAAATAAATTAAAATATAATATAAATCATACCCCATTATTAATAAATATAAATAAAAAACAAAAAATACTGTAACAACTAAATATTCTAAACTAAATAAAACATTCAAAATATGATTACGGAATATACAAAAAGATAAAACCCCACTTATAAACATTATTATAATAATAAGTTTTGATAGTTTAAAAAAAACAATGATCTTGTAAATCATAAATAGAATATCTTCAAAACTTCAGTAAAGAAAAAATCATCTTTAATCTCCAAAATTAATATTTTAATAAACTACTTACTGAAATAATAACATTAATTGTACCTTTATCTATACTATTTTTATTTGTTAAACACCCTTTATCTATGGGAATTACAATTATTTTACAAACTATTATTATTGCACTTTCAATTGGAGAAATAATGAATTCCTTCTGATTTTCTTATATTATTATTATTATTATATTAAGAGGAATAATAGTATTATTTATCTATATAGCAAGAATTGCATCTAATGAAAAATTAAAATTTTCTAATAAAATAACATTTTTAATTATAATAACCTTAATTATAAGAAATAATAATTCAACATATTGAATAGAATTAAATAATAATTGAATTAATATTTCAATAAATATACTTTTTAACTCAATTACAATAATAATTACTTTAATTATAGTTAATTATTTATTTTTCTGTATAATAATCATTTCTAAAATTGTAAATATTAAAGAAGGACCTTTACGAATAAAAATTTAATGAATAAACCAATACGTAAATCCCATCCATTATTAAAAATATTTAATTCATCATTAATTGATTTACCATCACCATCAAGTATTTCATTATGATGAAACTTTGGATCTTTATTAGGTTTATGCCTAATAATTCAATTAATTACAGGAATTTTTTTAGCAATACATTACACAGCAAATACTGAAATAGCATTCAACAGAGTTATTCATATTTGCCGAGATGTTAATTATGGATGAATCATACGTAATATACATGCAAATGGAGCATCATTATTTTTTATATGTTTATATATTCATATCGGTCGTGGTATTTATTATATATCTTATAAATTAATAATAACATGATATGTAGGAACAGTCTTGTTATTATTAATTATAAGAACTGCTTTTTTAGGATATGTATTACCATGAGGACAAATATCATTATGAGGAGCTACAGTTATTACAAACCTTTTATCAGCAATTCCATATTTAGGTAATGAAATTGTAAAATGATTATGAGGAGGATTTTCAGTTAATAATGCTACACTAACACGATTTTTCACATTACATTTCCTATTACCATTTATTATTACAATTATAGTTTTAATCCATTTAATATTTTTACACCAAACAGGAAGTAATAATCCATTAGGATTAAACTCAAATTATGATAAAATCCCTTTTCATCCATATTTTTCTATTAAAGATATTATAGGAATATTTATTATAATATTTAGATTTTTAATGTTAATCCTCATAGAACCTCAAATATTAGGAGATCCTGAAAATTTTATTCCAGCCAATATATTAGTCACTCCTATTCATATTCAACCTGAATGATATTTCCTATTTGCATATGCAATTTTACGATCTATTCCTAATAAATTAGGAGGAGTAATAGCAATAATTCTTTCTATTTTAATTATTTTAACATTACCAATTACACATAATAATAAATTTCATAACACTAAATTTTACCCAACTAATAAAATATTATTTTGAATATTTACAAGTACAATAATTTTATTAACTTGAATTGGAGCCCGACCTGCAGAAGAACCATTTATTATAACTGGCCAAGCATTAACAATCATTTATTTTTCATATTTTATCATTAACCCTTTAATTATAAAAACCTGAGATAAAATTAATTAGCTAAAAAACTTTGGATAAGTAATTACGTTGAAAGTAATTTAAAAAGGTTAAACTCCTCTTTTAGCTTCACCTACTTTAATGAATTAATTATTAATTAATATAACCAAAAATAAAGAATAAAATAAAAAGAAATTTAAAGAGATAGGTAAAAATCCTTTTCAAGTTAAACTTATTAATTTATCATAACGAAAACGAGGTAAAGTACCCCGTACTCAAATAAATCAAAAAATTATTAGAGTTAATTTTAAGAAAAAGAAAAAAGACATCAAATTACATCCTAAAAACATTACAACTGTAATTATACTTATGAATATAATATTCATATATTCTGATAAAAAAATAAAAGCAAAACCAGAACCTCTATATTCAACATTAAACCCACTAACTAATTCTCTCTCTCCTTCAGCAAAATCAAAAGGGGAACGATTAGTTTCAGCTAAACAAGTAGATAATCAACAACAAAATAAAGGAAATGAAAAAAAGATAAATCAAACATATAACTGATATAAAATAAAATTCAAAAAAGAATAACTAAATGTTAAAATAAATATACACATTATCATTAAAGCTATTCTCACTTCATAAGAAATTGTTTGAGCCAAAGAACGTAAACAACCCAATATAGAATAATTTGAATTAGAAGATCAGCCTGAAAGTATGATACCATAAACACTTATACCAGTACATACTAAAAAGAATAAAAACCCAAAGCTAAAATTAAAAACATTAATAACATAAGGAAAAAGAACCCATAAAATAAAAGATAAAATTAATATAAAAATAGGAGAACAATAATATAATAAAAAATTAGATAATAATGGATAAGTTTGTTCCTTAAAAAATAACTTAATACCATCAGAAAAAGGTTGTAATAACCCTATGAAACCTACCTTATTAGGACCTTTACGCAACTGAATATAACCTAAAACTTTACGTTCAAATAATGTTACAAACCCAACTGTAATTAATAAAAAAATAATCAAAACTATAAAATTAATAATAAAAATTACTAAATGTAATTAAAATTACATAAATAAATTCTAAATTTACTGCATTTCATTCTGCCAAAATAGTAATAATAATCAAATAAATAAATAATTATTATAGCAATATGGTCCTTTCGTACTAAAATCACTTAAATAATTGTAGATAGAAACCAACCTGGCTCACGCCGGTCTGAACTCAGATCATGTAAAAATTAAAAAGTCGAACAGACTTATATATATAGCTTCTACACCAAATTATAATTTTAATCCAACATCGAGGTCGCAATCTTCTTCATCAATATGAACTCTCCAAAGAAATTACGCTGTTATCCCTAAGGTAATTTAATCTTATAATCCTTAATAAAGGATCAAATAAACATAAATTAATGAAGTTAAAATAAAGAAAGTTATTAAAATTTCTCAATCACCCCAACCAAATTAAATCCAAATTAAATTAATGTAATTAATAAATAAAAATAATAAAAAATTTAATAAAATTCTATAGGGTCTTCTCGTCTAACAAAAAAATTGAAGCTTTTTAACTAAAAAATAAAATTCATAAAATATAATAAAGAAAGTATATCTTTCGTCCAACCTTTCATTCAAGCTCCCAATAAAAAAGCAAGTGATTATGCTACCTTCGCACAGTCAAATTACTGCGGCTATTTAATTTTAAATCATTGAGCAGGATAGACCTAAAATTAAATCTATAGGACATGTTTTTGTTAAACAGGCGAAAATAAATTTTGCCGAATTACTATATTACATTTAACAAAACTACTAATTTTATCATTATTACAAATTATAAAAAATTAAAAAATAAATCTCAATAAAATTATAAATAAAAAAAATAAATAAAAATTATAAAAAATAAAACTATAACGAAATTAATGATGGAAGTTACTAATCCTACAAAAATTAAAATAAAATAAAGTAATTATATAATAATATAAAAGCTTATCCCTTTACATCTTAAATTAATAAATCATAAATAATTAAAAATAAAAATGACTATAATAATTAAAAATTAAATTTAAGTATCAAGAAACTAGATATATATAAATGAATAGCATATAACCACAAATTTTATATTTAAAATTATTATATAACATAAAATTCCATATAAAATTAACTCTTACAATTTCGAGAAAATTATATAAATAAAATTTTTAAATAAACCCTGATACAAAAGGTACTAGAAAAAACTATTCTTTAAAGTAATTAATAAATCCCCCTTTACAGTAAAATAAACTATAATTAAAATTACTTTTTTCTATAAAATATACTAAACAATTAAGTTATTTCAATAAATTAAAATAATAAAATAAATAAATATTAAATTTATCAAGCCATAATGAATTGCACATCAAAATTATTAATGTAAATAATAAATCTTCTAAAGATAACTTGATCCTTCCAACATCACTTTCCAGTAAAATTACTTTGTTACGACTTATCCCATATAAAATAAATGAGAGTGACGGGCGATATGTACATAACCCAGAGCCAAAATCAAAAATAAAAGATATTATAATTTACTTTCAAATCCTATTTCATAACTAATAATACACTAATTAATCCTATAAATACAAATTAAATGTAACCCATTTCAACCTTTAAAATAGCTGCACCTTGACTTGACATTATTTAAATAATAATATTAAGAAAATACCCTAATAAGACATTCAATGACAGAGATATACAAACATTAAAATAAAGTGATATACAACGTGGATTATCAATTATAGAACAGGTTCCTCTAAAAAGAATAGGTTACCGCCAAATTTATTTATTTTAAGGAACATAACCATTAATAATATAGATTTAAGTACATTCATAATAATAGGGTATCTAATCCTAGTTTCAATAATGAATTTAAAATAATTTCTTAAACCAAAAATATAATTTAAAATAAAATTTAACCTAAAAATAAAAAATATAATTTCAATAAAGTAATTAATAAATCTAAAACTAAAAAAATTAATTTGAATTAGATGTCTAACCGCATATGCTGGCACAACTTTATATAATCCTAAAAAATTATCTGAATCTAAATTTCTTCAAATAAACAATACTAAAAACTGCAAATAAAATCTTTAAGAAAAAATAATAAGCATAAAATTAACACCTTAAAACTAATTTAATTTAACAAAATTAATTAAAACTAATATATTATTACTAAATAATTAAACATAAACCACGGAACAACCTTTTTTCCTCCTCCCCCTTACAGTAAGATATATAATAATATACAATTAAATATTTTTTGAGTAGTATTTAGCATGAAGATAAATACATGTATAATATATTAAACTATAAACTAGTATAATTACAGTTATAATCACACCATAACAGGCTCCTTGAAGTCGCTTCAAATTATTGAATAAGCAAACTTTATTCTTTTTAGTACTTATAACCACTTAAATTATATAGATCCTATATTTAAACAGAACGATAACTTCCATAATACAAATAGTTGCATTACAATATAACATAAACCTTATAATAATCTATTGAACTCCAACATACTTAATTATTCATAACCCTTATCCATTATTAGATAATTACATTACTTTCCCCTTCCCAATAACTAGGACATTAATATCTAACAACAAAATCCCCAATTCTATTTTTAGAAATTAATATCAATATATTGAAACTAAAATTTATGGATAAACTTATTACATTACCCGTAAAATTATATGAATATTTTCCCAGGAGCTCCATGAAAATTTAATTATTACCATACAAAAAGGGTTAAAATAAAGTAATTAGTACAGCAACAATAAATAATTTTTTTAAAATAAAATTAAAGTTATAAGCAGTATAAATTATAAGACTTAATTAATTAATAAGGAATAATTAAGTATATTGAAGTTCAATAGTTAAAATAAAGTATTTAATACATAACCTAATATAAAATTGATATTTATAACAATATAAAATTGATATTTATAATAATAACTTTATAATCCTAAAACTAGTTTTAATAATCAAAATTAATGGATAAGGGTTATGAATAATTAAGTATGTTGGAGTTCAATAGATTATTATAAGGTATTCAATAAGAATTAATTAATTAATAAGGAATAATTAAGTATATTGAAGTTCAATAGTTAAAATAAAGTATTTAATACATAACCTAATATAAAATTGATATTTATAACAATATAAAATTGATATTTATAATAATAACTTTATAATCCTAAAACTAGTTTTAATAATCAAAATTAATTAATCTAATAATAATTAAGAGTGTAAAGTAAAAAAAAACTCCGCAACATATCACTTCTTTAATAAACAAAAAACAACACATAACCTAATATAAAATTGATATTTAACCCTTTTAAGAAAAAGAAAAAAAGGGTTAA